AATAATAGTCAAGAAATTGGGATTCATCTATCAACAGATTTTTTTCTTCCATTTGAACTCATTTCAATAATTCTTTTAGTTGCGTTAATAGGCGCAATTGCTGTAGCTCGTCAATAATCACTTTTGAGAAGGGGGAATCAAAATCAAACTGTATTCTGGACTATCACATTCATTTCCTTTCTATTCTATTTGCCTTCATGTAGAAAAAAATTCTTTACTTTATTAGTTCGATCTATTACCAATCGATTTCTTTATTTTATTACTTGCTATGTTCGAGTTAATCTAATTAGTGAAATTTTTGTTCATATTGAAATGAATCGAGATTGATAAGGAGTTTGTTAATGATGCTCGAACATGTACTTATTTTGAGTGCCTATTTATTTTCTGTCGGTCTATATGGATTGATCACGAGTCGAAATATGGTTAGGGCTCTTATGTGTCTTGAACTTCTATTAAATGCGGTTAATATAAATTTTGTAACATTTTCTGATTTTTTTGATAAAAAAAAGATAACAAAATAATTCTTTTTGATGAAATTGAGCTTTTAAATACTCACGCTTTTTTTCACTATTCTATCCTCATATGTTTAGATTTAAGAATAGAATAGCGAAAATTTTATCTTCTAGATAAGAAATAGGCAATTAATAAAAACATTGAGACGTAAGAAGAATACAAGAAAAGATACGAAGAAATGCGCCCACCGCCCATAGATTTGATCGCCTCTCCTACAAAGAAACTCATAAGACCTACTCCATTCGTAATTCCATCAACTACTTTTCTATCAAAAAAATGAGTGAATTCCGACACTCTTCTCGTCGTCCCTGTTAAGTATGTTGCATAAAAAGCGTCTATATAACCACGATTATATGACCAAGCATATATCCCATTTTTTATCTTGTCAGAAAAAATTATCTTAAGATTTGTTTTAATTAATGAATTAACTAAATCAAAATTTGTAAAAGGGGAATATGGAGGCTTATATAAAAAAAATGCTATACTTATGCCAAGATAGGCTAGACTGACTGAGAACACTGCATCTTTCGCAAATTCCGACCAATCTGTTAAATTATTCGAATTTTGATGTAACAGATTTATCGCGGGGTTTAACCATTTGGATAAAATATCCAAATCGACGCCATTCAAAGGAATTCCTATAAATCCAACAAAGAAAGTAAAAAAAACTAATATAAGGATAGGAAATAATATAGTATTATCCGATTCATAAGGATATGAAAAAGTTTTCTTCGTGCCAAAACGAGAAATAGTAAGAAAAGGTTGGCTTCTAGTTCTTGCATTCTCATCAATTCGATCTAGCTTCTGTGAAAAAAAATAAGCACTTTTCTTTTTCTTTATTATTAATAAAGTTAACAAATGAAAGTTTTTGTTATTGACTTTAAAACCTTCTTTACCCCATAGAGATATTGAATAGAGGGAAGTCTTTTTTTTTCCACTGAAATTTTGAAAATGAGCATTTAAATGTCCTTCAAAAGTAAGTAAATAGATCCGAAACATATAAAATGCGGTTAATCCCGCCGTAGACCAAGTTATTATTGCAAAAATTGCTGAATATAACCAACTATCATTAAGAATTTCATCTTTGGACCAAAAACAAGCAAGAGGTGGAATACCACAAAGAGAAAGTGTGCCTAATAAAAAAGCACTTTTGGTAATTGGTACATGTTTTTTTAAACCTCCCATAAAAACCATATTTTGACTTTTAGTCGGAGAATAACCAACAATAGTTTGCATTGAATGAATAACAGAACCCGATCCCAAAAACAATAATGCTTTCGAATAAGCATGAGTAATCAAATGAAATAAAGCACTTCGAGAAGACCCCATACCTAGAGCTAACATCATATAACCCAATTGCGACATGGTGGAATAGGCTAAACCCCTCTTAATGTCTTTTTGAGCAAGAGCTAAAGTAGCTCCAAAAAATAGTGTTATTATCCCTATTAAAGAGATTAAATTCATTATGTGAGGTATAATAATGAAAAGAGGTAAAAGTCGAGCTACAAGGAAAATTCCCGCGGCTACCATAGTAGCGGCATGGATAAGAGCCGAAATAGGAGTCGGTCCTTCCATCGCATCTGGTAACCATACATGAAGAGGGAATTGTGCCGATTTCGAAACGGCACCAGAAAAGAATAAAACAGTGCACCACGTAACAAATAAAAAATTTAACTCATTATGAAAAATCAAGTTATTGAATATTTGAAATAAATCCCGAAATTCAAAACTCCCTGTTATCCAATAAAAACCCAAAATTCCCAATAATAAACCAAAATCCCCAACACGATTAGTTACAAACGCTTTTTGACAAGCATTTGCTGCAACAGGACGTGTGAACCAAAATCCTATTAAGAGATATGAACACATTCCTACTAATTCCCAAAAAATATAAATTTGTATCAAATTGGAACTAGTAACTAATCCCAACATGGCAGTACTGAAAAAACTCATATAAGCAAAAAATCTCAAATATCCACGATCATGAAACATATAATTATCACTATAAATAAGAACCAAAATTCCAACAGTAGTGATTAATATTGACATAATAGAAGTAAGCGGATCGATTAAGTAGCCAAATTCTAAAGACAAATCATTATTGAGAATCCAAGACCAGACATATTGATAGGTAGCACGGCTATTTAGTTGCTGAATCGAGAAATTGATCGAAAAAATCATGACTATACTTAATACTAAAACACTTTGAAAAGCCCACATACGACGAAGACTTTGTGTTGCCGACGGAAAAAGAAGAAGTCCCACTCCGATTAATATAGGAACTGAAAGGGGAAGGAAAGGTATTATCCATGCATATTGATATGTTTGTTCCATAAAAAAAAGTTTTTTAGTCGGAATTAATTGCTTCCGATTAACTAGACCCCACCCCTTTCAAAAGGGATCAATAAAAAAATCAAAATATGCACTAACTAAAAAAAATTAACGTAAATAAAAATTTAGCATTTGATACTCGTACTTATTCTGTATCTGAGTTTTTTGAAATAGTTCAAATATTCAACTCAAGAAGTTAGACGTGGTCAAATAATATGACCAAGTTCCGTAAAAAATAAAATACTTCTTTATTTAAAATATATTTGTATTTTGAAAATATAAAAATTTAGGAAGAGATCAAAAATAAAAATAGAAATTTTCCTAACAATACAATGGTTTTTTGTATAGCAACCATCAGGAATTACACTCATAAAGTACTTGATTCTGATATCAATCGTGGAATTCACTAATGTCATCGGCTTAATAACTCGTTATTTTTTTTAGTTTCACTTTAGTTAGTTTATTTCAACTTATTAACTAATTCCTTATGAGATTGATTATGATTCTTTTTTTTAGTTCCACGAATTAGATTTATATATCATAGCTTATTATAGAAATATCTGAGAAAAAACAAAAAATAAAAGTACTACTAACCCAGACAACTTATTTGTTCTTAGAAGCCTTCTAGAGTATAAAAACCTTTTTGAACAAATAAATTTGTAGGAATTTTGTATACAAGGTTCATATATTGAGATTTTTTTGTGATGATAAGGACTAAAAGAATAACTAGATAATGAATAGTAACTAAGGATTCTTTTGAACAATAGATGTCGTTCACATCCAACTATAACACTGAGTCACCTCTTCGTTTTGAAATGGCAGTTCCAAAAAAACGCACTTCTAGATCAAAAAAGCGTATTCGTAAAAATATTTGGAAAAGGAAGGGATATTCATCGGCGTTAAAAGCTTTGTCATTAGGAAAATCTCTTTCTACTGGCAAATCAAAAAGTTTTTTTATGCGACAAGAAAATTTGTGATGTTCATATGTAAAAATGGAACATTAAGAATTTGAAAATTTCGAAAATTATAAGAAAAATACAATAAGAAAAAACAAGGTTTTACCTTTTTTTAGGACTCTATTTTTCATTTTGTTGGTGGGGAGTCTTATTTTCCCCATCGACCTTTTTGTTATAATTCAAGTGCTAATAATATTTTTTTCTTTAGCTATATATCTCAATATCTCAAGAATTTTGATTTTTGATTTCAGCCCGACCAATAAAAGAAGAAAACTCTCGGTATATTATATACAAACTTATATACAAACAATGTCTTACGTTGGAAAAATTCAAAAGGGGTTTCTTTTATGTTCCGCAAGAAAATGAATTTTGTTGTTTTAAATTTCTGCAAGAAGTTAAATGGGAACTAATTGTTATTCCAAAATTTTTAGTGACACTGTCAATCTTGACAATTCAATATAAATACCCTATTATGGGTTCAAACAAGCCGCTATGGTGAAATCGGTAGACACGCTGCTCTTAGGAAGCAGTGCTAAAGCATCTCGGTTCGAGTCCGAGTAGCGGCATGCCGTCTTCAAAACACCAGACAATAGATCTTATAATAAAAAATGAATTCAATTCCCGCTTTTCATTTATTACTTAAATTAAGGGATTACTCTTTTTTTTATGATATTTTCAACCTTAGAGCATATATTAAATCATATTTCCTTTTCAATTGTTTCAATTGTCATTTCAATTAGGTTGCTCAACCTATTGGTCACTGAACTCATAAAACCATATGAGTTATCAGAAAAGGCCATGATACCGACCTTTTTGTGTTTAACCGGATTATTAGTGATTCGTTGGATTTATTCCGGCCATTTTCCACTAAGTGATTTATACGAATCATTAATCTTTCTTTCGTGGAGTTTCTCCCTTATTCATATAGTGGCCTATTTCAAAAAAAATAAAAATCTAAGCACAATAACCGCCTCGAGTACTATTTTTACCCAAGGCTTTGCTACTTCAAGTCTTTTAAGTGAAATACAGAAACCTTCAATATTAGTCCCTGCGCTCCAATCCGAGTGGTTAATAATGCATGTAAGTATGATGATATTGAGCTATGCCGCTCTTCTGTGTGGATCATTATTATCCGCTGCACTTCTAGTCTTTACATTTCGAAAGAAAAGTAATCGGTTTTTAAAATCATTTTCGTTTGACGAAATCCAATATAGCTATGACAGAAGTACTATTTTAAGAAATACTTCTTTTTTTTCTGGTAAGAATTATTACAAGAGCCAATTAATTCAACAGGTGGATTTTTGGAGTTATCGTGTGATTAGTCTAGGATTTCTTTTTTTAACTACGGGTATTATTTCAGGAGCAGTCTGGGCGAATGAAGCGTGGGGATCATATTGGAGTTGGGACCCAAAAGAAATTTGGGCCTTTATTACTTGGATGATATTCGCTATTTATTTACATATTCGAACAAATAAGAATTTCCCGGGTGAAAATTCCGCACTGGTGGCGACTCTGGGGTTTCTGATAATTTGGATATGCTATTTTGGAGTTAATCTATTAGGAATAGGGTTACATAGTTATGGTTCATTTACATTAACGTCTAGCTAAGGAAGCTTCTTACGAATACAAACTAACGCGAGCTGTCTATAAAAAACTTTGTAACGAACTGCGTGAATCCAGTATCAATAGTGTAGTAATTTGCGCGGTTCTCGCTAAAGACCGCGCATATCGGGTTAAAATGAAAATTCATTTTTTTCACTTTGATTGAAAAGAATAGAAAAAAATCATTCTTTTTCTATTCTCCGACAAGTTTTTTAAAATTCTCTCAATTTTTCTTTAGTAAAAATCTCTATAAAAAACTAGATAAAAGAACTTCAACCTTCTCAACTGAGAGTGACAGAACAAAATCCGGGTAGATTCCAATCCCTATTATGGGTAGAAAGATAGCGATTGAAACAAACAACTCACGCGGGCCAAAATCAAAAAGATAAGAAGTAGGGGCATTAAATAGCTTGGATCCATAGAACATCTGGCGTGACATAGATAATGAATAAATAGGCGTTAATATCATTCCAATTGCTATTACAAAAGTCAGTAGAATTTTTGGCATGAAAAAATATTTTTGACTGGTAATTAGCCCCCACAATACGATTAATTCGGCAACAAAACCACTCATACCTGGTAATGCGAGGGAGCCCATAGAAAAGCTACTAAACATTGTAAATATTTTTGGCATTGGGATAGCTAGGCCGCCCATTTCGTCGAGATAAACAAGACGTATTCTATCATAACTTGTTCCTGCCAAGAAAAAAAAGGCCGCCCCAATAAATCCGTGAGAAATGATTTGTAAAATGGCTCCATTGAGTCCTGCGTCGGTTATAGAACCAATTCCTATAAGTATCAAACCCATATGCGATACAGAAGAATAGGCTATTCTTTTTTTAAAATTACGTTGACCAGAAGAAGTTAAAGCTGCATAGATTATTTGTATTGTGCCTATTATCATCAACCATGGAGAAAAAATAGAATGAGCATGAGGTAATAATTCCATATTAATCCGAATCAACCCATATGCTCCCATTTTTAATAAGATTCCGGCTAAAAGCATACAAGTACTGTAATGAGCTTCGCCATGGGTATCAGGTAACCATGTATGGAAAGGTAGAATCGGCAATTTGACAGCAAACGAAATCAAAAATCCAATATAAAATAGTATTTCCAAGGCCACAGGATACGGTCGATTAATTGATGTTTCAAAATCTAATGTTGGTTCATTAGAACCATATAAACCAAGACCCATAACTCCCATTAATAGAAAAACCGAACCGCCTGCCGTGTACAAAATAAATTTAGTTGCCGAGTACATCCGTTTCTTTCCTCCCCACATGGATAGAAGGAGATAAACCGGAATTAATTCTAACTCCCACATGATGAAAAAAAGTAAAAGGTCCTGAGAAGAAAATGGCCCTATTTGAGCGCTATACATTGCTAATAGCAAAAAATGGAATAATCGAGAATCCCGAGTAAGAGGCCAGGCTGCTAACGTAGCTAAAGTAGTGATAAATCCCGTTAGTAAAATAGATCCTATAGAAAGTCCATCTATTCCTAATTTCCAATGAAAATCGAAAAAATGAATCCATTTATAATCTTCCACTAGTTGGATTAATGGATCATCTGATTGGAAATGATAACGGAATACATAGGTTAGTAGAAGGAGCTCGAAAATACATATACAAATAGTATACCATCTAATTACCTTATTTCCTCTATGAGGAAGAAAAAAAATTAAAGAACCTGCAGCTATTGGTAAAAATACAATTATTGTTAACCAAGGAAAATCATTCGTGGTAAAGGCAAAATACACTTGGGCCAGAAAACCGGTGCGCAAAAATTTTTTTGCGCTCGGGTTTTCTCGGTAAAACAAATCAGCTGAATTCAAGTAGAGTTTTAAGTGAGGTATCAATAAGCTAGACCCATGCTACGAGTTGTTTCATGCCATAAATAAACCCGAACACTCAAGAAATCTGTTGGACAAGCCGATTCACACCTCTTACAACCGACACAATCCTCTGTTCTTGGAGCTGAAGCAATTTGTTTTGCTTTACATCCGTCCCAAGGTATCATTTCTAACACATCTGTGGGGCAGGCTCGAACACATTGAGTACATCCAATACATGTATCATAAATTTTGACTGAATGT